CAATTTTCTATTTCGATGAATCGGCTCTTACCAGAATTATATATGGATATTACAATGAGAACCGACCGACCCCCCCTTTTTTTTATTTGTTTCCCTCTTTACTCTTCCTGTTCAAAAAGTAAGTCGTTCTGTTATTACGTAGATACTTACTTTCTATGGGAGGCAACATAGACATAGTAGTTGTCCAACAAGTTACTATGCATAATAAGATGATCTTGCGTTGGGCAATTCACATATCGCGCACTTACCCTTTGTTTTATACTCTTAGAAATTGGATTTATGCTTTATCGACTCACCTCATATCATGGTTCAGGCGTTTAAAATGGTTGGGGTTTACTACCCCTTTTCCAAATCCGAAGAAGTAATTGATTGAGCCGTTGACAGATGATCCAAGGAATTCTATGGGAACTTCTTCGGAATGCTAAAAAAAGGATTACTTGGTTTTCTTTTATATAATATATGCCCATACTATCCTTCCTCTATTGATTTCGATGGATACCGGGATCCATATTGGAAATAATAAGAAAGCTCAGAATTAACACCGTAAGAGTAAGAGTTGCCTTTCGATTATTTCAGATTGATCGAAATCAATACAAATCAAATAGATGTAGCGAATAAATAGAATTGAGGTGCTATGTAAATTATATATATGTAATTTATATGTACATATATGAAGATACGTATTGTAAATTGATCTATATTAAGCCTGTATTTCTATACAGTACAACTTTATACAATACAATGACAATATAGAGATAGTGTGGTAGAAAGTTTCATATATTTCTTTCTACCATACTATCGGATCTCAGAGACTGCTGATTCTAATCCGCGCATTTCATTTAAGATGGGGAATTTGAATCCCTTTCATTTCTTCAATCATTGATAAGAACTAAAAAGTCAAGTTTCATTCAAATTAATCATTTTGACTGACTGTTTTTACGTAGATGATAAGTAAAAAAGCAGTAGGAACTAGAATGAAGAGTGCAGTAGCAATAAATGCGAGAATATTTACTTCCATAATCTCATCTTTTTTTTTTACTTCGCAATAACTCGGGATCTAATCCCATAGAGATGATAAATCTTTCTCCTGTAAATTCAATGGGATGAATTACATTCCGATGATATTGAATCGGATCAATATCATGAATAACAATATCTGAACTATCAAATCGATTCATCGTCGAGAATTGAATAGTATAACATAGGAAGATCTTTTATCCATACCGAATCCAAAATTCCTGATCCAATCAAGAATTCCGTTGAAATTGATTTATCATTCTTTTCCATTCTTTCTTTTCTATAACCTACCGTCTTCCTTATACAATCATCTGATGAGGTATCATATGACCCGCCTTCCACTTCCATTGGTCACAAACCCAAACAGTAGAAATGAAATGGAAAAAGGAAGAAGCTAAGTTCTAAACTCAGTTTTTTTCACAATTTTTTTTATGATCTAATTTTCTTGGAAGACAAAGAAGTGTGATAAAGATGGGTCTCGGTATAAAAGATCTAATATTCCGACAAATTCACTATTTTTTAGTTTGTTCTTTATTAGATGGGACCATTAAAATAGGAAGGAAAAAAAATATTATTTATTCCCTCGCAAAAGAGGGGTGAGGTGTATCTTTGTTTAATATTTATTTTTTATTAATATCCTTTGTCCTTGGATTGGGCCTGGGACACATGCATATATCAAAAGTTCAGTGTGCAATTTGAATGAGATGGATTGTTTCCAATTAATAATTGAGGTTACACAAAATCGGAGCCAGAAAAGGAGATACGTTTAATCTGAAAAGTATTCTGTCAGGGTAACTATGTTACATTTTTTTTGTATTGTACAAGAAAAGAATCCAATTTGTGTATGTGCTCCCGGGAAAGGTATGGGTACTATATTCCATTCCATGGATCAGAAGTAATCGAAAAAGCCGGACCAGTACGGTATCTCTTGGAATCCTGAATAGGATGCTACCAACAATTGTACCAATCTACATATGTCTCTCTCCCATCAATCGGTACTAGTTGAAGTAATAAAAATTCCCGTATTTGTTCAATGAGAAATGCGAAACGAAAAAGGAAAGAAAAAATAACTAAGGATCCCCTGCTGAGAATTAGATCCTGCTCCTTGTCACCCCTCTTCACAGAAAGTGGAGAGATGAATTGATGGATTCATTGGATCCGTCGGGACTGACGGGGCTCGAACCCGCAGCTTCCGCCTTGACAGGGCGGTGCTCTGACCGATTGAACTACAATCCCGGGGAAATAAGGTGTACAGCATAGATATTCTTATGATTTCATTCAAACAATTTCGATTTATAATCGCTGTGTTGTAACAGCGACACGAGTTAGATATTGATATCTACATGGATATGAACTTTAGTGAGAGTGACACGGATTACTAGTAATCCTTTGGTTATTGCCAAATTGATTGATAATCAACCTTTCAATGAAAAAAAAGTCTTTTTTTTTTCTTTACTCCTTTCCTTATACTTACAGACCATGATATAAATCTAGATCATTCGAAAGATCAGAATTTGCGGGAACAAATAATAAAAAAAATAGGGCTCTAAAATTTTACTTTTTTCTTTATTCCTCTGTATCAGACATTTCTGGAGGACAAATATGGCTATATCATCCTCATGATGAATCCGCGAATTCTTGGGCCGAGCTGGATTTGAACCAGCGTAGACATATTGCCAACGAATTTACAGTCCGTCCCCATTAACCGCTCGGGCATCGACCCAGGAAGAATCCATTCTAAGCTTATTGATAATCCATGATCAACTTCTTCCTTTCGTAGTACCCTACCCCCAGGGGAAGTCGAATCCCCGCTGCCTCCTTGAAAGAGAGATGTCCTGAACCACTAGACGATGGGGGCATATCTGCCCGATCACCATCATACTATGAACATAGTATCAACAGTTTTTTAGAATTGTCAATATAATGTAATGGTATGACTAGATCCGAAGCGTTTTTCTGGCTTTCACGATTCCATAGAATTTTTTTTGATTCTTCATTCATATTCCTGAACTATTATAATTATATTATATATAAATATATATATAAAACCATTATTATAAACTATTATAACATATATCAAATTATAAATAATAAATTTATAAATAATACGCAGTATAGGATTCTTTCCGGTAGGATCCTTTCGAGGAGTGATTTATCCGACAGAATAAAATCAGGGATTAAACTCTATTTCTTCGACTTTCACTCATTGATTCACTCACTCATTGTTAAGATGAGATATGCCTATCTCTATCTCACACTAAGCCAGGAAAAAAGGATAGAAAGTTTTTTTTTGATTGATTCAAATTCAAAGGGGAAGAGGGATCAACAGATAATCGAAAAATTATTTTTTTTTCTATAATAATTTTGTTCAGGGGACAAGTCGAATCTCCTCATCACATGATTCGATGAAATATCTTGGATCTATGTCGAATTGGTAGGTACATGTATGAATCAAGCGAATCTCGTTCTGATGGGGTTAATTCAATAAAAGTAAAGCAATTAGGGTCGGTCTTGAAACAATTCATTGCATTGATATTTATCAAATCAAATATAAATAACCATCTTACTTTATTCCTAAATAAATTGAATTTATTGCTCCTGAATGAGTCACTATACAGATATATATGTACATGTATATATATGTACATGTATTATGTACAAAAGTACAGGCAGTAGACTCATAGTGGCTAGTGGCTCATTCAGGAATTGAATCAAATGGGCCCTTTTAACTCAGTGGTAGAGTAACGCCATGGTAAGGCGTAAGTCATCGGTTCAAATCCGATAAGGGGCTTTAGCTTTTTTCACAAAACCCAGTCTTAGTCTTTATATTTGAACGGAGAATAGAGATATTGTTGATATTAGTAATAAAAAAGAGTAACCACCTATATAATAAGTTATCATTATAATGAGCTATAGTATAGTTATAAAAGTTGAACATTTTTTTTTCATTCTATTATTAAGTCATCCCACTTATTGGAAGGCCGACTATGCAACTACAGCCTATACTCCTACTCATGTTTCATTATTCAATATTTTCTTTTTGGTCCTAGGACATAGATATTCTATCTATCCAATCCAATTATTCCAATTATGAATCGCCAAATATTCCTACTTTTCCATAATACCAATCAAATCCATTGTAAAAATTAGAAATCAACAAAAGAAAAAGTAAGTAGACCTGACCCATTGAATCATGATTATATCTGCTATTCTGATATTCAAATTCGATAGAGATGAAATTGGAGTAGTGGACCTTTTTTTTATTTCATTTCCTTGGACTACGCAAGAATTTGTCGATATTTCCGATTGAATCTTCTTGTTCCTGGATACTCCATAGGAATAAATTGCTATTCCGTTCCTCCACAGAGAAACGTTTATTCCGAGTCACAACACAAGAGCCATCCGTTTTTTCAATATCTTTCTTTGATTCCAGAAAAAGATTAATTTATATCTATTCTATCTATATAGAATTTATATTTAGATATATATAATCAGATCGTGCTTTCATGTACTAAATATTTCCATCTCGATGCATCCGAGATTTTTGTTCCGACAATGTGATGGAGAACGGATGCGAGAAAGATACTTTCATTTTAAGTCTCCTATTCCTATTATTTAATATTGTATTGAATTTAGGGACAAGGAAAATAATAGGACATTTTATTTATTTATTTTCTATAAAGGTAAAGTCAATAGAAAAATATTCGAAGTGTCTTTTTTGGTTCGACCCATGAAAAGATATACTCTGGAGTTTTAGATTTATCTGAAGGAAAAGGGAATATAACTAAAGAAGACAAACAATAAAAAAAAATAAAAATGAAAGAGTAAAGTAATAAAATATATGATACTGTAGTAGTTTACTATACATAGAAATTAGAAGAAGCCATAGAGATATTTATTGATTTTTTATCAATATTACGAAGAAGATCCAAAAATAAGATTAGTTGATGGAACGGGGAGTAGATCTGAGGAGGAACTGGGGG